TCGCTTCAACTATAAGTATCAAAAATATATATTTTGGAGAGTTGAAGAGAAATATCCAAATACATGTCTTATTTTTTTCAATAATCCATATTTGTAGCAATGAAATACTATTGTTCCTACCCCAAGTGATAAAGGATTAATTCAAAATATTAATGGTATAGAGTTTTCCTTATAAAGGGCCCGAAATACCTTGTTTACGTATCATTGGGAAGTGCATTAACATAAATACGGCAGTAAGAAGAGGTAATACAAAAGTGTGTAAACTATAAAAACGGGTCAAAGTGGATTGTCCCACACTAGCACTTCCGCGTAATAACTCTACCAGGGGCGATCCTATTACAGGAATAGCATCAGGCACGCCCGTTACAATTTTTACTGCCCAATAACCAATTTGGTCCCAAGGTAAGGAATAACCAGTTACACCAAAAGATGCGGTCAATACACCCAAAACCACACCAGTAACCCAAGTCAATTCACGAGGTTTTTTAAAACCACCAGTGAGATACACACGAAATACGTGCAGAATCATCATTAGGACCATCATACTTGCCGACCATCGATGAACTGATCGGATTAACCAACCAAAGTTAGCTTCAGTCATTATATATTGAACAGAAGCAAAAGCCTCTGTAACGGTTGGACGATAATAAAAAGTCATAGCAAATCCCGTAGCTACTTGTACTAAAAAACAAGTAAGCGTAATTCCTCCTAGACAATAAAATATGTTGACGTGAGGAGGAACATATTTACTAGTTATATCATCTGCAATTGCCTGAATCTCAAGACGTTCTTCGAACCAATCATAGATTTTATTGAGATAGGTAAACCAAGGAGACCCCCCCCGAGAACCGTATATGAAAATTTCATCTCGTACGGCTCAAACAGAAACACCCCAATACTATAGTTCTAACGGATGTGTGGAATAGAAAGTTTTCAATTTATTAATTCTAATGGATTCCTTTTTTTTCTTAAGATATGTAAAGAATAAAAAACCCGAAAACTAGTCTTTGTGGTTATAATGCCAAAAAATCAAGTCGGCTCATTCGTCTCTATATTGATCATTATAGGCCTCTTGAATCTTCTATTTACCTATTTTCTTTGTTGTTATTTATGTGTAATGCGGCTTTACTGCTGTTTTTTTTATTGATAGGAATTCTCTTGTTAAGACCCTATGAATCGATTAAAACCTCAGATTCATACTAGAACCACGACGATTCAATAAAACCTTCTCAAACTAAGTCCCAAAATTCCCTGAGTAAGAACCGTTGGATCATCACTTATTCAATGACTAGATCTAATGACGAAAAATCAAAAGAAATCTTTGTCCTTTGATCAAAATAAGCCTAAACGGAAGTTTGAAAGAAAAAAATCTTTCTATTTATAACCTCTAACTCTTTTAAAAATTTTTTGAAGTCCGGCCACGAGGTCTGACTATTAAGTATGAATCATAGTTCTAATACTTTTGTAATCTATTTCATATATTCCGTGCTCCAGATACTAAAATGAATATCCGACGAAGTAAAACCATCTCTATCAAGATGACAGATCTATTCTCTGTACTAGCCATAGGATCGATTATAACAAGTCACACACTCATATTCCGGAAATACAGAAAAAAAGAAATTCCACGGTCGAACTACCAAAATAGACTGGGATAAAAATCAGAAAACTAAACGCTTCACTTTGTATTGAAAAAGCTAGTTAATGGTTCTTGTAAATCTTCTAATTCATTGAAATTCCATCTAGTAAAATGGAAGAATTATAAATCTCCAAAATAATAGATAGAAATACTGCAAATAGAGCCATTGCGAGACCCATCAAAGGAGTAGTTCCCCAACCAGGAGCTACTTTACCATATTCTGAATTCAATGGTTTCAATAAACTCCCAGCATTAGTTCGTTTTGGGCGGCCAGATCTAGAACTACCCTCAACGGTTTGTGTAGCCATAATATTTTATATTCATTAAGATCTGTTGACTTTGTATACCATTCCGTTGTAAATAAATGATCTTATCATAGATCCATTGTGGTCTTAAAACTACATAATGTCTTAAAACTATATAATAATGGAAACAGCAACCCTAGTTGCCATCTTTTTATCTGGGTTACTTGTAAGTTTTACCGGGTACGCCTTATATACTGCGTTTGGGCAACCCTCTCAACAACTAAGAGATCCATTCGAGGAACACGGGGACTAGTCGAAGTAACGATCCTCCCACTATTGGGAGGATCATTACTTTCAATTGAGATAATGAAAAATCATTTCTCCATTTTACTTTTTAGTTGGAACTTTAGGCGGTTCGCGAAAAAAGATAGCGAAAAAAATTATTCCTAGAGTTGAGACTAAAAGGAATGTATAAACCAATGCTTCCATAGATTCGATCGTGGTTTACAATTATAGCTTCCATAGCTGTTTATTTTGGACCGTCTCCCGGAAAAGAACAAAAGTCAAAGAAAAGGCCAAATGTCAAATCAAGATTTATCCGGTACCCCAACCCTATAGTCAGTCAAATAAAATAAAAACGAAAGGTAACAAAGCAATATGTATCAAACTCCCTGTCTTCTTGTAGTTGGATCTCCAAGTTTTTGAAATGCCCCAAATTCCACTTGAGCATCTAAATCTGGATCAATACCAGCAAAAACATCTCTAAACAGGGTTCTAGCACCATGCCAAATGTGTCCGAAGAAGAAGAGCAAAGCAAACGAAGCATGCCCAAAGGTAAACCAACCCCTTGGACTGCTACGAAAAACACCATCGGATTTCAAAGTAGCACGGTCTAATTCAAAAATTTCACCCAATTGAGCACGTCTAGCATATTTTTTCACAGTAGCAGGGTCACTATAACTGACTCCATTCAGTTCGCCGCCATAGAACTCAACAGTTACACCTACTTGTTCGACACTATATTTTGATTCTGCCCGTCTAAAAGGAACATCAGCTCTAACAATTCCGTCCCCATCGACCAAAACAACTGGAAATGTTTCAAAAAACGTCGGCATACGACGTACAAAAAGTTCATGCCCCTCTTTATCTCTAAAGATAGGATGTCCTAACCACCCAACAGCTATTCCATCCCCGTTGTCCATTGAACCCGCTCTGAATAATCCCCCTTTCGCCGGATTATTGCCGATGTAATCATAAAAAGCTAGTTTTTCAGGAATTTTAGACCAAGCTTCAGATAAACTTTGATTTTCAGCTAAGCCAGCACCAATTCTTCGATATATTTCTTGTTGGAAGTATCCTTGATCCCATTGATAGCGCGTCGGACCAAACAATTCAATCGGGGTAGTTGCTGAACCATACCACATAGTTCCAGCAACTACAAAAGCTGCAAAAAAGACAGCAGCAATACTACTGGAAAGGACGGTTTCAATATTTCCCATACGTAATCCTTTGTATAGGCGTTGGGGTGGACGAACACTAAGATGAAATAGACCTGCCAATATGCCTAAGGTCCCTGCTGCAATATGATGAGAAGCTATTCCTCCCGGAACAAAAGGATCAAAACCTTCCACACCCCACGCTGGATTTACGGCCTGTACCCTTCCGGTTAGTCCATAAGGATCGGACACCCATATTCCAGGACCATACAATCCTGTTACATGAAATGCACCAAAACCAAAGCAAGCCACCCCTGAGAGAAATAAATGAATTCCAAAGATTTTAGGCAAATCCAAAGAGGGTTTTCCTGTACGTTCATCAGTAAATATTTCTAGATCCCAATACACCCAATGCCATATAGCTGCCAAAAAACACAAGCCAGAAAACACAATATGTGCCCCGGCCACACCTTCGTAACTCCAAATACCCGGATTCGTTACAGTCCCCCCTGTGATACTCCAACCGCCCCACGAATTCGTTATTCCTAAACGAGTCATGAAGGGTATAACGAACATACCCTGTCTCCACATTGGATCAAGAACAGGATCAGAGGGATCAAAAACGGCTAATTCGTATAGAGCCATCGAACCGGCCCAACCAGCAACCAGAGCTGTATGCATTATATGGACAGCAATCAAACGACCCGGATCATTCAATACGACGGTATGAACACGATACCAAGGCAAACCCATGGAAATACCCCTTTATCAACGAAAAATAGACACAATGTAACTTTATTGCATTGGAAAAAGCTATGCTATGGACCCCCTTTTTTAGGGGATTCTCTCGGGGAAAGGATTAATATTTGTTTGATGCTTTGCGTAATAATTACTTTTAGTAATAATGAAACTTTTTTGTTCGTAGGAACAAAAAGAAGCAGATCTATTCTATACCCGATAAGTAACAATACGCAATGGTAAGGGGTTGATACCATTTTATATGCGTGAATGTATATATATTTGTTCATCATTCAAAGGACTCATTTGTAAGAATTTTCCTTAATTCATTTTGTCTTCTTTTTTTATTTTATGAACTTAGTCAATCTATGGATAAAATAGGATAATAAAATCAATAGCATTAGGCCACTAAACCCACTGTTACGCTTTCACATCAAAGTGAGATATAGTACTTAATTTTTCTTTTATTTAATGCCTATTGGTGTTCCAAGAGTACCCTTTCGAAGTCCTGGAGAGGAAGATGCATTGTGGATTGACGTATAGTGCGACTTGGCAGATATATTGGGCATACGGTATTTCCCCGTTCTCTTCCCCGATCGAGATATTCCCTCTTTCGCCCGAGAAAGATTGATTCAATTATCAAAAATTTGGAGCGTGAAGTGCAATTAGATCCATTTTTTAGGGAGGGTATACGGATTAATATTATCAATTAGAATAATTTATGGTTGGCTTGGTTAGACCAATTAAATGAAGTATCCAGGCTCCGTTTAGAAAAAAACCAATTGGTAATAAATATATTAAATATATTTATGATTACGGCTTAATATCATATTTATATCATATTTTAGTTATTTCGATTTATTTAGATATTTAGAAATAAAAGTTATGTTAATCAATCGAGTAATATGATGAATGCGTTGAATATTTGTTGGAAGACATGAAATGAATCGAAAAAAAATAGGGAAGTCGTAGCAAAAGGACGTGGTATTGGGGCATTTGTCCTATATGTACAAATCCAAATCGGGCGGATCTTTACGCGGAGTAGAGCATAAACCTAAAAAAATTGAAGAAGCCCAGTCAGGAACAAGAAAATTACATCGCGATTTAAATTGTATCTCGATGAAACAATACATCAATGAGAAGTTAGTCAGATAAGCTTAGCAATTTTTTTAGATAAACAAAACAGGCCAAAACTCATCTTTCTTGAAAAATGAAAGAAAAGTCCATTTTATTTTTATTAAGTTATTTTATTTTTATTAAGTTATAAGTTAAAAAACCTGTTATGAAAAAAAAAGCTAGAATCTACACATTGATTCCTTTTTTTCATGATTTTTGTTGAACCGTATGCATCAAAAGGTGCATGTACGGTTTCTAAGGGATACCATTTTATCCCAACCAACCGACTTTATCGAGAAAGATTACTTTTTTTAGGCCAAGGGGTTGATAGCGAGATCGCGAATCAACTTATTGGTCTTATGGTATATCTCAGCATAGAGGATGATACCAAAGATCTGTATTTGTTTATAAACTCTCCTGGCGGGTGGGTAATACCCGGAGTAGCTATTTATGATACTATGCAATTTGTGCGACCCGATATACAGACAATATGCATGGGATTAGCCGCTTCGATGGGATCTTTTATTCTTGTCGGAGGGGAAATTACCAAACGTCTAGCATTCCCTCACGCTCGGCGCCAATGAGTTTTTTATTTGATTTGAGAGAAAAAAGAAAACTATGCCTTCGCTCTATATAAATATTTAAGTAATAATAGCATGGCACTTCGAATTCGATATGAGAAATGTTTTTTATTTAAACCGTTAGATTACGTATCGAAAGAGTAGTATGAGATAAAAAGGCATTTTCGAGTTTAGTCAATCCGTCGGGAGGCCTATTTCAGCGTCACAAACTTTTTTGTTTTCACACCAGGAGGCTAACAATATTTAGGTTATGAAAGAATATAAAAATAAATCTTGTTTTTTTATTTGAATAAAAAAAAAAAAGAAACTTTGGGATTGCTAAATAACAATAACAGACGAAATAAATATATAAAGCAACGGAACCATCATAGTATTTTTATAGTATTTTTGAACTACTACAAAAGGAAGGGTGGTTATTGGATCATTTACCAACCTGAGTCTGATAGACTCTATCATTTATTTTCTATTTCTTCAATGTAAGTAAGGTAAGGTAAAAAAAAGTAAATTCCATTATAGAGCCGTATGCAATGCGCAAAAGATGCCTGTACGGTTGTTCAATTATATCTTTTTTGATTAGTCTTTATCTACTCACCTTTCACTTTCATCATGCGAGTATAGAAGAAACATTTTTTATGTTATATCATATATTATATCATCAGGGTAATGATCCATCAACCCGCTAGTTCTTTTTATGAGGCACAGACGGGAGAATTTGTCCTGGAAGCGGAAGAGCTGCTGAAGCTGCGCGAAACCATCACAAGGGTTTATGCACAAAGGACAGGCAAACCCTTATGGGTTGTATCCGAAGACATGGAAAGAGATGTTTTTATGTCAGCAACAGAAGCCCAAGCTCATGGAATTGTTGATCTTGTAGCGACTGAATAAAAAAGAACAAGGATTTCACATGAATTCGTGATTTGATATTTTATCTTCTTACCGAATTTACTATTCTATTTATAAATTTCTTAATATAGAAATTTATAATATAGAAAAAAAAAGAATTCCTAAGCATCTGGTTAAGATCGATCTAAACCAGCCCATTATATATATATGATTCAACATGCCAACTATTAAACAACTTATTAGAAACACAAGACAGCCAATCAGAAATGTCACGAAATCCCCCGCTCTTGGAGGATGTCCTCAGCGACGAGGAACATGTACTAGGGTGTATGTGCGACTCGTTCAGACCGTGGACTAGGATAAAAGAAAGAAAACAATTGATCCAGTATCACCAATCCGTACCAGTGAGTAGGATAGAATGGACGAACTCCATTGAATATTCAATAACTAAAAAAAAAAAAGATCTATCCTTCGATTGGGGTATCAAATGTATGGTTCCCGTTGGTGCAAATCCAATCACCTCAATTTTAAATTTAAGATGAGAAAGGATTCCCCATTGATAGCAAATGGTATTCATTAAGCAGGGGAAATCTTATTTTAAAAAGTCAAAATTTTAGGCCTTATTCTTGCAAGAACGGACTAACAGGGTCAGCTACTCAGCAAATCTTCATAATTAAATACCGTTACTGTATAAATAGATCTCGTTGTGAAAGACCTAGTACTAGATAATTTTTGGTAGAGCCAAAGGATGTGAACTGTACAAGTTAACAATAACATTGATTAAATGAAGGAAGGGCTCCGGTGTATAGAGAGGACCTCGCCGTTTAAGAAGTAACCATAGAAACGATGGAACCCACTAGAATCTATTTTTATTTATTCCTTTTTATTTACTATGTGTTTTTGATACCTAGTATCAATACAATTTTTATTTCTATTTTATTTCTAGGCGAAATGCCTAAAAAAAAATCGTGGTCGGGAAGGTTAGAGTAGCAAAAGCCATTGGAATTTTTATTTTATACATTGGAAGAATCCGTTTTGTTATTAATAGACTAGGACACGGGAAGGGAATAACTGAAAGAAAGGAAATCAATTAGTTATTCATCAAAGTTTCATTTATTCAATGACCAGAATTAAACGAGGGTATATAGCTCGAAGACGTAGAACAAAAATCCGTTTATTTGCATCAAGTTTTCGCGGGGCTCATTCAAGACTTACTCGGACTATTACTCAACAGAAAATAAGAGCTTTGGTTTCGGCTCATAGGGATAGGGGTAGACAAAAGAGAGATTTTCGTCGTTTGTGGATCACTCGTATAAATGCAGTAATTCGAGACAATAAAGTATACTTTAGTTATAGTAAATTAATAAACAATCTGTACAAGAAACAATTGCTTCTTAATCGTAAAATACTTGCCCAAATAGCTATATTAAATAAGAGTTGTCTTTATATGATTTCCAATGAGATCATAAAATAAAGAGATTGAAAGGAATCTGTTGGAATGGTTTAAACGGAGTTCCCTGGAAAATGAACTCTGGGAAGGTAGAGTAGAAATTAGTATGATAAAATATGAAACCGTCGTCAAAATGAAAATGAAGAAACACGTTCAATAAAAAGTATTTCTTATTCTTCCCCTATTTTTTTTTTCAAACGACACGACAATCAAATCTGGATTTCCTATTTTTAGAAAAAATAGCGTCAATCCGCATTTGAGTTTGGATTGGAATTTTTTTGATTCAATTCAAGAGTCATCCTATTTTTTTCTGGTTCTAAGACCCGGAGTTCTAGTGGTTGACTCGCTTCTTTCAAATTGTTTCTCATTATTAAGAAAAGGTAACGGAGATAAAATACGAGCTTGTTTTATAGCAATAGTAATTAATCGTTGTTGTTTTAAGGTCAATCGATTCACCCGTCTAGATAATATTTTTCCTTGTTCGCTAATAAATCGACTAATTAAACTCATGTTTCTATAATCAATTCGATCCCCCGATTGGATCGGAGGCAAACGCCTACGAAAAGATCGCTTGGATTTCAGAAAGATTCGCTTGGATTTATCCATGGTTTGTTTATTCCTTATCCTAAAGAAAAGACCCGAATCCTATTTCTTAATTCTCCATCACAGTTGATCTGATCGAAATAGGATTTGGTTTGTTTATATTTAAATTAATATATATTAGATATATCTAATATGTCATTTTTAATCTTCCTTGGAACGGAAGACTGACACACGAGCGACCGGTTCGATCTATTTCTTTATCTCCCCGTGAATCGTATGTTTGTAACAACAGGGACAGAATTTTTTCAATTCCAATCGACTAGGCGTATTATGTCGATTCTTTTGAGTAATATATCTGGAAATGCCCGTTGATTCCTTATTAACACGATTTCGAACACAACTGGTACATTCCAAAATCACCGTTACTCGGACATCTTTACCCTTGGCCATGAGCCTCCTTTGGTTTTTGATTCATTCAATTCTTTAATTTTCCGATCCGAAATGAGGAAGAAGAAAGGAACAAAAAAAACAGGTAACTCGAAATCTAATTATGAAAGAAAGATTTCGTTGCAATAAATCAATATAAATCAATATAGTAATAATAACAATATATTAATAAATTAAGTAATATAATGATTTCTAGCTATATTACTAGATTTAGAATTTTAAATTGCCGAACAGCATTTCATTTTTATTTAAGTATCTTGTATGATATTGTTGCCCCAACCATTCCATTTCACTCTATTTTTTATTAATTTTATTTAAATTTGAGCCTGGCCCGAGTTACTAGTTTCAATGAGGGGAAATCCCCCCCCCCCCTTTTTTTGTTTTTCTAACATATATTCGAAAAAAAAGAAGGGAAGGGATTAGTTACAGATATTTGATTCTATCTCTAATCCTTTTCCCCCCCTACCATATCAATAACAAGAATTAAAAAAAGGGGAATATCAACGCATCCGGAAAAAAACGATTGATCTCTATCAATAAACCTGCTAAAGATCCGAACCATAGAGTACTTACTACCGGTGCCACGGAGAGATATGTTTTTAGATCTCGCATTTTAAATTCTCCTCCTTCTTTATTATTTCTAATACATAATGGTAATACATATATAACCAGATGTGTATATGTACTTAATGACTGGCCGCTTTTATTTGTACGCGGAATCCCTAATTCAAGTTGAAATGTACAAAATAGATCGTACTTTTTTATTTAATCTTAAAAGAAACAAATATGCCCCTTTAGGCCAGAAATTCTCGAAAAATAGTCATTTTTTTATAGGGTCTCATATTTATTTCATACTTTAATATAATAGAAATAGAATAGAAATAGAAGTCCTTTACTATTTTTATTTAATATAATTATATTTATATGAAACCAAAAAGAAGAAATGACAAGATATTTATCTA